TTGGGGATAGAGGGACTTGAACCCTCATGATTTTTGAAATCGACGGATTTTCCTCTTACTATAAATTTCATTGTTGCCAGTATTGACATGTAGAACGGGACTCTATCTTTATTCTCGTCCAATTAATCAGTTCTTCAAAAGATCTATCAGATTATGGAGTGAATGGTTTGATCAATTAATATTGGATTCTTTCTTCAATATGGAATCGATTCACACCAATTCTTCTGTATTATGTATACAGGCTTATCCTTCACTTTTCTGAAGTTTCGATAGAAGGATTCCTATACCAATGTATACAATTAACTCCATTCGTTAGAATAGCTTCCATCGAGTCTCTGCACCTATCCTTTTTTATTTTCGCTTTCTGAACCTTTGCTTGTTTTCGGAAAACGTGATTTGGCTCAGGATTGCCCATTTTTATTAATTCCAGGGTTTCTCTGAATTTGAAAGTTATCACTTAGTAAGTTTCCATACCAAGGCTCAATCCAATTAAGTCCGTAGCGTCTACCGATTTCGCCATATCCCCCTTTTGAGATGAAAATCTCATTGTGATCCCGTCCCTTTTTTCTTTCATTTATACCGGAACCGTTCAATTCATTAGATAGATGCCTGTCTCGAAAAAGTGTTTTCTCCTCTTTGTGATTTCTTGTGTATCTTCTTTCATCTTCTATAGGAGGCTCGTATTCGGTCCAATCAAAAACGATTTTATCATTTCTGTATCCGCAATTCAATATAGGTGGATACATACCCTATACATCTGTCTCTCTTCCACCCATTTACCCATGAAATTGAAAATACTTGAACGGTCGATAATTTATTTATATTATTTTATAAAATATAATAAAATAATTAAAATAATAAAAAAATTGAAATTATATATCGCTAGATTAATCTTATGTTCTATAATATTTAACAGTTATTATTATTTGAAATTAGAATTATTCTATTATTCTATTTGAAATTAGAATTATTCTATTGTTTATGTTTAATTTATTAATATATTAATTTAATATTATATTAATAATTTAATATTAATTAATAATAATAATATAATTAAACATAATAATAATGAATTTCATATTTAATATGAATTATGTTATAAATAGCGAATATGAATAGCCAAGAATGAAAATAGTTAATAGCAAAGATTCTAAGAGTTTATTGAATTCCTCTGCATGTCGAATTTATGTTATGTGAGCCTGCTTAGCTCAGAGGTTAGAGCATCGCATTTGTAATGCGATGGTCATCGGTTCGATTCCGATAGTCGGCTTTTCTCTATTTATTTTCTTTTTTACATGATTGATAATGCATCTTTGAAATCAAAGTGAAAAAAAAAATGTATTCTTCTTTTCGCAAAAGCCATTGATTATAGGATAGGATAGGAATTTCCAACTATCTCACGAACAGAATCCTTTTCCTTTTCTATATATAGAAAACCGGAAACTGGATATTTATTCAACTCATCTCATTATTTTATTCTTTAATTAATATTAATAATAGAATAATACTTCAGTAAATTTTGCTTTATTTAGAATTTAGTTCATTTTTAGTTTAGATTTATTCTGTAGAATGAAATTTCATCAATAAGAATTAATTAATAATTAATTATAAATAAGGAGTCTTTATGTCGCGTTACCGAGGTCCTCGTTTCAAAAAAATACGTCGTCTGGGGGCTTTACCAGGGCTAACTAATAAAAGGCCCCGAGCTGGAAGTGATCTTAGAAACCAATCGCGTTCTGGGAAAAAATCCCAATATCGTATTCGCCTAGAAGAAAAACAAAAATTGCGTTTTCATTATGGTCTTACAGAACGACAATTACTTAAATACGTTCGTCTCGCCGGAAAGGCAAAGGGGTCAACAGGTCAGGTTTTACTACAATTACTTGAAATGCGTCTGGATAACATCCTTTTTCGGTTGGGTATGGCCCCGACTATTCCGGGAGCTCGCCAATTAGTTAACCATAGACATATTTTAGTCAACGGTCGTATAGTAGATATACCAAGTTATCGCTGCAAACCCCGAGATACTATTGCGGCGAGAGATGAACAAAAATCTAGAGCTCTAATTCAAAATTCTCTCGATTCATCCCCTCAGGAGGAATTGCCAAACCATTTGACTCTTCAACCATTCCAATATAAAGGATTAGTCAATCAAATAATAGATAGTAAATGGGTCGGTTTGAAAATAAATGAATTGCTGGTTGTAGAATATTATTCTCGTCAGACTTAAACCTAACAAAAAGAAAATAAAGACTAATATAACCTATTTTCCTCCCTTTCGGCGAAGTAAATTAACCTAAGGTTAAGATAAATTAAGGGTTTGCTCCGGATTTTTCTTCCATTTAGGTGTCATAGACCGAGAGGGATATTTTCATTCCTTGTCTACTCGTTTCTTTAACAGTATTTTCCGTACCACAGCCATTAGGAATAGAGAATCCATATCAAAGAAAGGTCTAACTGTTGGAATAGTCATATATTGCTATTTGATCTATATCTATTGATCTATTGTGGTTAGTAAGATCGGTAAATTAGGTGAAGGTAAGGAAAGAGAGGGATTCGAACCCTCGGTAAGCAAAAGCCTACATAGCAGTTCCAGTGCTACGCCTTCAACCACTCGGCCATCTCTCCTACATAATGATTATGACCTAAAAACCGAAAATCGAGTGAATAATGAATTATTCATATTAGAATTAGATTATTGGGTAGGTACAACCAATCAATTCTAAATAGAAAGCGATAAAAATAGAAAATTGTTTTCTTATAAAAACTGTTAAAAAAATTCTATTCATGTTTGCAAAAACAATGTTATCTTCTTTTTCTGATTATCTATTTAATCTATTTATACTATACCGACCGCATTAAATCAATAAATTAGAAATTATAACGAATCGACTGAGCTAGGGTTCTATATTTTATAGACTATGGTTAATGGATATCTTTAGATCATGATTCTATTTAGACTACGATTCCATACCAGAAGAATTCTCAAATTGCTTTTTAGGCCTGTTATCAACAAAAATCCTTATCCCATCTATCTATTAAAAATACAAATTAATAAACAATTTTTTTATAGTTGATTGTCTAGTGATATCGGCTAAGTACACAAAAAAAATGGGCCCATTTTCATCATACAATGATTACTCGATTCGATCCTTTTTCTTCTTTGTATCATAATTCAATCAACTTAGGTTTTTCTAAGCTGTAACTTCAATCAAATAAGAATAGTTTCTTTCGTTGATAGACTATTCCAGTAAGATGGAATCCAATGCGGTTCCCAATATTTATTTCTTAATTCTTATCAATTAATTCCTGTTCCTGTAATGTAAAAAAGAACAATTTGAATATTGTTTTTAATATTGGGCCATATTTTTTAATGATAATGAATCCGTTTTTATGTTATTTCGTACTGTAAAATTCTTTTCCTTGTGGGATCATTTTCCCCCGAGAAGTAATGAGAACAATGATAGAATGGATTGCTACCTATGTCTAGATCGCGGATAAATGGAAATTTTATTGATAAAACCTTTTCGATTGTAGCCAATATCTTATTACGAATAATTCCGACAACTTCAGGAGAAAAAGAGGCATTTACTTATTACAGAGATGGTGCGATTTGACTTTTTTTTGACTCTCGGTTTTACGAGAAATACACATGATTCGTGATCGGGAAAAAAAGAAAAAAATCTACGCTTGTAGAAGGTAAAGTTTGGAAATAGAACAATTCCTTCTGTCGTGTATCCTCGATTAATGCAGCCTCAGATGCTATGTTTCAATTCTCGATTCTAGTATTGAGCGAAAGGTTATACCTATAGGTTCGGTATTACGGGTCAATCCTAACCAATAGGTAGCAGAGGGGAAGAAGCACTACACCTAGAAATTAACAACACGAAAACTTTGTTATATTATAAATTATCCCCTTCTTTAGCAAGCTTGGGACTAAAAGAATGGTTGGGACAACAAACATCCATCTCGTTTGTATTTTGGATACCCGTATAACCATCGAAGGCTGTTGAAGTGACTAATTCCTGGACATTGGGAAGCGTTGAGAACAAAGAAATTGTTGGAGTTATCTTTTCTCTCTAGTAACAATACGTTTGATGTTAAGAAAAGATCTCTTGCAGGAAGGTTGGCTAGAGATTTCTTGTAAAAACACTAGCCCTACTTAGTTCATAATGAGAAGATTTTCATCTTCTTTATCATTTTATCATTATGCACATAAGGGAGGAGCCGTATGAGATGAAAATCTCATGTACGGTTCTGTAACGGAGATTCTGTGAATTGAATGACGACCGTAACGGATGTCAGCTCAATCCGAAGGGAATTATGCGGAAGCTTTACAGAATTATTATGAAGCTATGCGACTAGAAATTGATCCCTATGACCGAAGTTATATACTCTATAACATAGGACTTATCCACACAAGTAACGGAGAACACACGAAAGCTTTGGAATATTATTTTCGAGCGCTCGAACGAAACCCATTCTTACCACAAGCTTTTAATAATATGGCCGTGATCTGTCATTACGTGCGACTATCTCCACTATAGAAATAAAAAGTAAATAAAGATCAAATTCACTAGTAAATACTAGAAAAAGGGCTTTCTACATATGCATTGTCTAAAACAACGATTTTTATCAGCTGTAGAAAAGAAAGAAACTTCATAGAAGTTGAAATATGAAGAAATAGATATGCCTAGCTGTTTTATTCTATGGGTAAAGGATCTAATTGATAGAGTAAGCACCGTAAAGATCAATTAGTAAGGTTTTGCGCCGATACAAAAATAACTGCTTACTTATGTCATGATGTGAGACAAATGTTAGGAATCCACTTATGTAATAGAGTCGATCCACTAAGATATTGAGCAGCGGTGTAGGATCAGATCCCAAAGATAGTAAGTCTTTCCTTTCGAAAGTCTTTTTCAAAAATTCTATATAAATTTCTATATGATATGAAACTGAGATAGTTACCTTTCAGAAAATTCTAATGATAGGCAAAATGT